TACAGGAACAACAAAGATTTTTGATTCCTTTTAAAATTTAAAAAACTGGAAATGGGTTTCTTTAGTGTAATAAAGCTATCCCAATTATCATACTTATAAAGAAAGAATCGTACTAAATGTAACGAAGAAGCATCTTTCACCCAGTAGCGTAGGGTTTGAACCAATATCTCGAGATGGATGGGAATGGTTATTTCTATATCTGACACAGAAGTTAAATGTATAAATTGATCTTCTAAAAACGGAAATAAGGAATGAATTGAGCGTAAATTCTGAAATTTTACGATTTCTTTCTTTGCAAAAGAAGATTCTAGTCGTAGAGAAAAAAAAATTTCTATAATTACTGAAAAAGCTTCTGATAGCATTTGAGAATACAAATTCTTGTTGTGCCCCAAAAATGCATTTTTGTTAGAACCATTAGTAAAAAGAGCAAAATGCTTCTGTTGATACATTCGATTAATTAAACGCTTAAGAAGTAGAAAACTCAATTTTTTGTCATAATCCACATTTTCCAACAAAACGGATCTATGATCATGAGCAAATGAAGAAATATACTCTTGAAAAATAAGTGGATATAGGAAGTCATGTTGATGAGACTTAGCAAGTTCTAAATATCCTTTAACTTCCTCCATTTTAAATGGAACTTCGATTTAAATAAAAGATAATGGATTTCGTGGATTATCAAATGATACATAGTGCGATACAGTCAAAACAAGGTATTAGAGTAAAAAATACCCCGGAGATAAGGAAACTGATCAACGGACTCTCTATCCTCTCTTTTCCATATAAAAACTGAGTATTCATTTATAGTAGAAGAAGGCGATTTGAAATCCTTTATTTTTTCAACTTAATCGCTCTTTTGATTTTGGAAAATGGATACTTATCAATCTACGGCTTCTTTTACACAGTCATCTCCACTCTAAAAGGGAGAATAGTTAGGATTTTTTTAATGGATAATCCATTCATGGGAGAAGCCTTTCCCGTAGCAGGCACTAATATATTTTTAACGTATAATTAGATCGGGTATTCATTCAAATTACGAACATAAGCACGTGGCTTTTTGTTTCCCTAAAATTGGAGCCAAAAAAAAGGCTCTATCCATTTATTCACCTGACCCAACTTTCAATTCATTTTTTGCTCCAAGAATTAAAATCAGGACCGAGTTTTGCAGAATTAAATATTCTCAGAATTCTCTATTGATACGACATGCTATTTTTTCCAGTCATTCCCATTTAGGATCAGTCGTGGTCGTACAAACTCTACCGACGGTACGGACGAATCCCTTGCTTCATACAGATATGTAAAAGATCCTAGTCGCACTTAAAAGCCGAGTACTCTACCGTTGAGTTAGCAACCCCAAACCAAAAAGGAAAGTCTATAAATCCAGTTAAAACCAAACTAAAGATTGCATGACACAATCAAAACACTGAATTAAATTAAAAACTAATAAAAATGAAGGAAAAAAACAAGAATCTATGGAACAAAGATACATAGATCTTTTTCTTTTTAGTCACGATTTAATTATATTTGTTCAATAGACTGTTGTCAAGATAAATGTTCAGAAAATAATATAATACAAAAAGGGCAACAAATTGCATTCGAAATTACTAAGAAAAAAAAGAAGGACTTGTGTTGGATTGGCACTACATGGATTAGCTACATATCTAAATATAGATAAATAAAAACTAAATGGAAATAGCAAAGACAAAGATGAAAAAAAAAAATAAAAATATACTGGGATTAATTAATCAATAAAATAATAAGTTGACAAAGCAAGTTTAATCTCGTCTTTTAGAACTCCAACCAAAACCATCCAATTAAAGTTACAGGGAATATCAAAATTTTCGATTTATAAGATCCAAGTTCTTGAGCTATTCTATTCATTTGAAGATTTTTCTATCAATACATATACATACAAGGTATTTTCTTTCTTATCATGGGATTTTATAGGAACAAAAAAATGGGTTCTGATTAGAGTAAGACTAAGAAAACGAATAGATCCAAGTCATACCCACACCCTTTTTTTGTATTATTTCTTTAATTTCGATTGATTAAGAAAAAGTTCCCTAAATACATCTGCCTTCTTTGAAATATCATGAACAGTTCCTGTCGGTTGAGCCCCCTTTTCAAGGAAATAGAGAAGAGCAGGAACGTTTAACTGGGTTTGATTTCTTATCGGATCATAAAAACCCACTTTACGAAGATCTCTTCCTTCTCTTCGGGCTCGAACATCAATTGCAACAATTCGATAAACAGCTCATTGGGATAGATATAAGACCCCCCCCTAGAACCGTATAAGAAGTTTTCCCTTCGTACGGCTCAAGAAAAAATGATTCGAAATTCTATAATTTAATTTGAATGCCAAGTAGATCCCTAAAATCATTAAACAAATAGAATCAAAATAGCGCCCTTTCTTGTTTCGAAAAAAAAAAACAAAAAAGGCATTCGTCCTCATAACTCAAGTTCGATAACTCTCAAATAGTTCAACGAATGACCTTAGGCGTTTTCGTTATTGAGCGGTCTCTAACCTCTTTCTGTCCCGTTTAGAAGTTTTTTATTCCTCTCTCTAGTTATTAACTATTTATTAAGACAATTGAAAAAAGTCTTTCCTTGTTCCACTATCTTTTATCTTTGTTTTGAATCCTTAGGTTTAGACATTACTTCGGTGATCCTTAATCATTTCAAAATGGCAGCAACATACCCTTTTTTTAGGCTTTCTTATATCAAAGAATCAAATCCAGTCGAATGCTTGATTTCCGCTTTATCCACTTTGAATCAAAAGAGTTTTAACAACTCGAAAAACGGGTTTGAAACGTGCTCGAATTTGATCCTTTTGATTTGAAGATACACTTACGAAGTTGTTCCAACTTAGTCATTGGCACTCACCCTAGATCCCTGCCCCTGAGAAATCAATCAATACTTTAGACTTTAGACTCGAGCTCCATCATATTATGGACTATTTGAATTACAATCGAGAGTAATAGAACAGACCAAAAGATGTCGAGCCAAGGGCACTTTCATTGCTATCTAAAATGACGGATGTAAGAAATCCACAGCTGATCATGTCCTTCAAGTCGCACGTTGCTTTCTACCACATCGTTTCAAACGAAGTTTTACCATAACATCCTATAGTTTAGAAATGAAATCATGAGTAGTCATTGGTTTGGGCAGTATTCTGTATATAGGCATTTATTTTACGTATATATGGGTGCGCGGCGAAATTCGTTTCTAAGAACGTCCGCACGAAGAATTCAACTTACATCCCCTATTTAACTCCCAAATTGTATTGTATAAAAATCGAAATAACATGAATAAACGAGTTCTTTTTAACGAATCCACAGTTTTGAGTCCCGAGAACTAACAGGAAATCATAGAAAATTTGGAAAATACATTTATTACTTCTACATCAGTATTTGACTAAAGTATTTTAACCTATCCTAAGATAGAAAAACCCATCGTTCTTTCATTCTTGTCTACTTCAACTAACGATAGGTTAAGGAAAAGGGTTAAATAAAAAAATATAAAAATTCCAGTTTTTTATGAAGTGAAAAAAAAAAAGCTATATCTGTGGAAAATTTTTCTTTTTTATTGCTTTATCTGATTAACGCAATAGGAATCGAACGAGTAAAGGATTTCCGTATCGATTTGCTAAGTTAAACAAGCGTCACCTTAATAATTTAATTATGGATTAACTGTTTCAATTAAACCATTGTTACTGAAATAGAACAATCCATGGAAGTCCCCACTTGAAAGTAAATTTTATAGAATCTTTCCATAAAGTGACTCGAATATACGAATAACCTCTTCTCAAAATTGTTATCTAGATTTACAATTATTAATTCATTTTTGAAATTAGAGCAAAAATGGAAATACCTAAAAAAGCGGGTTCAAAGGAAAAAGGCATCTGTTACGGATCTAATTTACTTGACCTTTTATTAATGAGATTTGGCGAACATATAAAGGTATTAAAACGGATACTTTTCGTTATGGATATCATGAAGCATAAATAAAAAGCAGACCTTTTGCAGATTTCTGAAATGAAATATCTGAGCTAGCCTAGGTAGAAAGTATAAAAAAGGATTCGGATTAAGTTTCTTGTTCTTAGCTTTTATTTTACCCTACTAGAGTCTTGTCTGAAGAGACGTAATACCAATGAAGTCAATTACTAAATACCTTTTGTGTAGATTTTGTGTAGAATTGCAAATTTCTTACTAATTCTAATTAGAAGTACTTACCTTCACTATGAATATGAAAGAGCATGTTCCTACGATGAAAGGGTTGGACGACTTCTTTTTTTTATTCAAACTAGTGTGATCTATCTTCGTTATCCCTGCCCGAAAAATATATATATATATATACATATCTCAATTGAGTTTGTAAAAAAGATATGGTTCAGACTCAAATCAGTAGTAGTAAAAAGTAAAAAGAAGGATCAACTTCTATCCAATACGCTAGCCTTTTGAAAAATAAAAAAATATTTTTTTATTTATTCGCATATAATCCATATCTTCTGGGACGGAAGGATTCGAACCTCCGGATAGCGGGACCAAAACCCGTTGCCTTACCACTTGGCCACGCCCCACTTCGATTTATATTCTTCACTAATAAACACTACTGTTTGTAGTAGTGGTTCGTCAATTCCATCCAAAATTTCTAATAATTTTGAACAGGCATCGATATAGAATTATATAAAAATGGATTGATCATTACATCGAATTGAATTAAGATATAAGCTATTGTATGAAATTTGAATTTCTTCTATTTTGAATTGAAAATCGAAGGATTTTTGGTTGGGTAAGTTCAAATAAAAAGAAGGGTTTTTGAGTCTATTTTACTTTCTTCACTTTCCCTTATATCAATAACTCAATCAAAAAGCAATTATCTCCAAGAACAATAAATGTTATGCTTAATATCTTCAGTTTGAGCGGTATCTGTCTTAATTCTGACCTTTATTCGATTCATTTTTTATTTGCCAAATTACCCGAGGCCTACGCCTTTTTAAATCCAATTGTCGATCTTATGCCAGTTATACCTCTACTATTTTTTCTCTTAGCCTTTGTTTGGCAAGCTGCTGTAAGCTTTCGCTGAGATATTTAATGTTGTTCGAGAAAAAACTATCCTAGAAAACTTCATGTTTTCTTCAATAAAAAAATTCGAATAATTGATAAGATCCGATAGGGCTGATCTCTTGGTGCAGAAAAAGTTGCGCTAAATCTGGATCACCTCATTTCTTCATTCTTACCCTTTTTTCCAATGAAAAACTCTAGTGGGTTACCCAACAATTTACTAGAATTTTGTTTTGGAGATGAAAGACACTTTGAAAAGTCTTCTTCCAAAATATTAGAATTGAATTTTTTAAAATTCAGCTTTTAAAAACAGCTGAATTTCTTAGTATCAAAAAAGTTAGGATATGTGGTATAAAAACGGAGAATCTATTCTCTTTTTACAAAAAAAATGATATTGGAGATTGTGTAATGCTTACTCTCAAACTCTTCGTTTACACAGTAGTTATATTCTTTGTTTCTCTCTTCATCTTCGGATTCCTATCTAATGATCCAGGACGTAATCCTGGACGAGAAGAATAAAAAAATAGGAGAAGACTTTTTCCGTTCTTTTGCTTTATGATTTGCTTAACATTTTTTCGATTTACTCCTTTAACTAGGAATTTTACTATAAAAAAAGGGTTTACTTTCCGATAAATATTCTATTTATTAACGAAAATGAAAAGATAAATTCAACGGAAACGGAAAGAGAGGGATTCGAACCCTCGGTACGAATCGCTCGTACAACGGATTAGCAATCCGACGCTTTAGTCCACTCAGCCATCTCTCCAATTGAAAAAGAATAAGTACTATGTTACATTACTTAACATGTATAAGGTAAGGATTGAAAAGATTTTTTCTTCGTTATTTTTCCTTTATTATATAGATCTAAATATAAAGAAAGTTTAACCGAAATCCCACCCTTTTTTTTGATAAAGTAAGAGTAAGGGCTTTGTGATTCCCACGGCCTGGCCGGGTTAGTACCTAGCCGGGCCTTTTTTTTCTTTTAAAAATACTTTAGCCTAAACGGGACTATTCGCTTTTTTTACTAGATACTAGATATAGTTGGAACTACTTCCTAAAATTGAAAAGATCCTACCTTATTTTGTTTGATAAATGCTTTACGTGAAAAAAGGGGGTTTCCATTTTTTAATCGGGGATTCTTAGATCAGGTATTTTTAGGTTATAACTGAAGTTATTTTTTCGAACCCTAATCGGTCCAAACCCCTCCAGCAAAAAAAGATCACTCGAATCCCTTTTTATTTTTTTTTATTAAATTTAATAAAAAAAAATAAAAATTATATTAATAATTAGAGTCACCTGACAAAAGGCAGAAACACTCTAAGTTTCATGATTTTTACGGATACTGTTAGAATGATTTGTTGTTCGACAAAAACCCATTTCTATACAATAATGACATTGTAGCGGGTATAGTTTAGTGGTAAAAGTGAGATTCGTTATATGAATCCCCTAATAGTTAAGGGGTCCTTCGGTTTTCTTTGTATTCCGAACACAAACTTCATTTCTTAAGAAGGATTTAACCCTTTACCTCGCAATGACAAATTCGAGGACAAATCCACATTCTCGTGATTTTTATCCAAATTGAAAGTCGAAATTTGAAACTTGGATTATGAAATTAAGAAACAGAATCTTTTTTGAATTGGATCACTACTTCCAATTGAATGAGTATGAGTAAAGGATCCATGGATAAGGAAAGTAAAAAATTTTCTAATCGTAACTAAATCTTCTTTTTATTTTTTATTTGTCGAGGGAAAATGGAAGCAAAATAGCTATAAAATGATGTCTTTGGTTTACTATAGACATCAAAATTTTCCTTTAGCTCGGTAGAAAAGAAGACCTTTCCTCAGGATTCTCTCCACTAGAAATAGAGAACGAACTAACTAAAAAGATTTTTCTAATCTTACTCTTATAGAGGGATCATCTATAAAGCGAGCCGTCTTGAATGTATTCAAGATCGAAAAGCTGACATAGATGGTATGGATCAAATTTTGTTACTTTTTTTCATTCCCGGCTTAGATCATGTAATTTCTCCATCTTCCATAAAGGAGCCGAATGAAACCAAAGTTTCATGTTCGGTTTTGAATTAGAGACGTTAAAAATCCTGAGTTGACGTCGACTATAACCCCTAGCCTTCCAAGCTACCGATGCGGGTTCGATTCCCGCTACCCGCCTTTTCGTTTTTTTCTATATTTATTTACTTTTCTATTTCTATATTTATTTACTTTTCTATTTCTATATTTATTTACTTTTCTATTTCTATATTTATTTACTTTTCTATATAATAGAAAAGTAAATAAATATAGAAATAGAATAAAAGAATGCAGAATGAATGAATGCATCATTGAATTAAATAGACACTTATCCTGATTCTATCACAAAAAATCCTATTCCATTTATCTTTTCCCGAATAAGAGATAGAGAAGTAAAAATACAAAAAAAA